AAAAGATGTCGACGTCTCTAGTAAACTAAAGACATTGTTTAATAGCTATTTTGTTTTGCTTCAATTTCCCTTATACAAATAAAAAATTGAAGATTTAGTTACGATTAGAAAAAACTCTACCTTTATCCATGGATCCCTTATTCCTTCAATTGGAAGTATTGATCCAATTCAATAAAAATTATGTTTCGTAATTTCATTATCCAATTTTTTCAATTTCTAACTTATTTTTGGATACAAATCACGAGAATTTTTATTTTTTCTCGAATCTTTCATCGAGAGGTAAAGGATTTAATCCTTTTAATAAATAAAGTTTTTGATCGGAATATTAATAAAACCGAAGGATCCCTTAACTATTCAGGGGTTAATTGAACGAATCGCACTTTTACCACTAAACTATACCCGCTACAATGCAATTATTGTATGTAAATGGACCTTTTGTCGAACACGAAAATAGGTCGTAGTAATAAGTAATAAAAAGATCGGATCAGAAAAGAATCATGAAAATTCGAGCGTTGACATATTTTCGTCAGGGGGACTAATGAGATTAGGAAGACGGGACTCATTTTGTGTTTTCAAATCAAATAAATAATTTTATCTATGATTCATTGGAACAAAAAAAGCCCGGCTAGGTACTGACCTGGCCAGGCCGTGGAAATAAAAAGAAAGGGACTTTTCGGACGAAAGAAATAAAATAAAAAAAGAGTTACTTTATTTTTATTTATAAATATATATTTTTAGTAATTTTTAATATATTGATTGGTATTTTTTATATATTGGGATTGTAGATATCTCTTCTTTAAAGTTTTTATCGATTCTATATAAATATATATTTTTAGTAATTTTTAATATATTGATTGGTATTTTTTATATATTGGGATTGTAGATATCTCTTCTTTAAAGTTTTTATCGATTCTATATATCTCTCTTTATTATCTTTATCTATATAATAAAGGTAGATAAAGATAATAAAGAGAGATAAAGAAGGAAGGGCTTTTTTCAAGCCTTCATTTTCTATTTTTATACAATGTATCATAGTAATTATCCCTTTTTTCAATTTGGGGGAGAGATGGCTGAGTGGACTAAAGCGCCGGATTGCTAATCCGTTGTACGAGTTTTTTGTACCGAGGGTTCGAATCCCTCTCTTTCCGTTTCTGTCGATTACTTGGTATTTTTTTATAGTTAAGGAAAGATGTGGAATAGATAAAATTTTAAGAACATTTTAAACTCAAGCAAGGAAAAAATCTTATTTTTTTATTCTTCACGTCTAGGATTACGTCCTGGGTCATTAGATAGGAATCCGAAAATGAAGAGAGAAACAAAGAATATTACTACTGTATAAACAAATAGTTTGAGAGTAAGCATTACACAATCTCCAAGATCATTTTTTTTTTTTTGAAAAAAAGAGAATAGATTCTCTATTTTACCCTATTTTGACACCAAGAAATGCAGTGAAGTGATTTCTAGAAATAGGAATAACTTTTCAGAAATTAAGAATTGAGTCGTTCATTACTAAAAATTGGATTTCATACCCAATATTATATATTGGGGGGGACTCTAACAGGGTCGTTCAGTGGAAAAAAGTAAGAATAAGAAAATGAGAGTTATCCAGATTTATCACAGCTATAGAAGAATTTCAATATTGGACTCAAAGGTTCAGACTGTATGTACGACTTAGCTGATCTTCTAAATAGTTATAATTTTTTTTCGAGTAAATCATGAATTTGTCTCGGATAGTATTAAAAATCTCATCGAAAGCTTACGGCAGCTTGCCAAACAAAAGCTAATAGAAAAAAGAATAAAGGTATTACTGGCATAACATCTACTATTGGATTCAAAAAAGCGTAGGCCTCGGGCAATTTGGCGAAGAAAAAACTACTTGAATAAAGGAAAGAATTAAGACAGATACAGATGAAACTTAAGATATTAAGCATAACAAAATTTTTTTCTTTGTTCTTGAAGATAATTGTATTTCTTTTGATTTGATTGAGTTATTAATCCCTTATTATTGATATAAGGGATAAGGGAAAATTTAATAACATAAAGTAGGGCAAAAAACCTTTCTTTGATTTGAACTCATCTAATCAAAAAAAAATCCTTCAATTCTCAAATAAAAAGAGAATAGAAGAAATCCTACTTTCATACAATATCTTAATGGAATTATATGTAATGATCAATAAATTGATTTTACTTTGATCTATAAACGTATCAAAATCCTAGCAACAATCTAATTTATTCTATAAATATTTGTATTCGAATTGACGAACAACCACTACCAATATTAGTGTTGAATATAAATGGGGCGTGGCCAAGTGGTAAGGCGACGGGTTTTGGTCCCGCTATTCGGAGGTTCGAATCCTTCCGTCCCAGAGTATGCGTATTGTATATATCATAGTATATTATAGGATATATATAATAATATTCTATATCATATTAGACTAAAAATTGCCTTTTAAACCAACCTTATGTTTAATGTTTAAGAGTCTGGTATTAGATATAGATAGAATGTGATTGTTCTTTCTTATTTTCTTATAATGATGATTTTTCTTTTTTTTTGATCGATCTATTTGTTTAAAATGATTGATGGGTTATGCATTTATTTATGATAATGAATCCCTTTTTTATTATACAAAACTTTATTGAAATAATAATATTGAGGTAGGAAATTTTCAATCAAAATTAAATCTTTTTAATGATTTCTTCTGAGTCCTTAGTACTCGACGAAGGGTGAAACTCGTGAATCCATCCTATGAAGAAATTGAAAAAGAGAGATTCTTTTTTTATTCGTAATTATTTTAAAATTTCTATAAATTTTAAAATATCTCTCTATATACATAGAAAATATCTATATATAGGGAAATCCATATTGAACTCATACAAAAAAATGTTATTGATCCAATATATACAATAAAATGTGGATTTAAATAAATTGAATTATTGCTGAGACTTTTTCAAAAACTACCCATTCATAAGAGTATAGATTACTCTGGACCAACTAAACCAATGACTATACATGATTCCATAAATGAATCAATTACATACGAGTTCCTATAAATTAGAGGTTATGGTAAAACTTCGTTTAAAACGATGTGGTAGAAAGCAACGTGCGACTTGAAGGATAAGATCAACTGTGGATTCTTACACCCACCATTTTATATTATATAGGAATGAAGATGCTCTTGACTCGACATCGGTTGTTCTGTTCCACTAGAGCTCTCATTTTTTGAGGGTTTTGATGTAAATAGTACACGATGGAGCTCGAGTAGAAATTATTTATTCATTTATCAAGAGCAGAGATCTAGGGTTAGTGTCAATCACTAAGTTGAAACAACTTCGTAAGTATATTTTCAGTATAGAAATCGAAAGGATCCAATTCGAGCAAGTTTCAAATTCAAACGTAAATTTTGATAAAAAGTGTATCACGCGAGAATCTATTATTCATAAGATTCTTTGATAAAAAGAAATCACAAAGAATGGTATGTTGCTGCCATTTTGAAACGATTAAAGATCACCGAAGTAATGTCTAAACCCAATGATTCAAGGCAAGGATAAAGGATCCCGGAACAAGGAAAAACCTTTTTCAATTGTCTCAATAACTAAACTAAACTAAATCAGAATGAAGAATCGAAATAGATTCTAAAGGAGACATACAAAAAAAGGGGGTTAGAGACTGCTCAATAAATGAAATGCTTAAGCTTAAGGGTAGTTTTCCTTTGAGTGAGAGTTACCCAACTTGAGTTATGGGGTTACAAATAAGAATGAGTTTTTTTTTTTTCAAAAAAGAAACAAAAGAATAAGAAAAAAGTATTTTAATCATAGTCTAATAGATTTAATAATCTATGGATCTATTTTATATGAATTAGAATTCTATACATAACTTCTAATTTTCTCGAGCCGTACGAGGAGAAAACTTCTTATACGGTTCTGGGGGGGGGGGTATTGTGTTAATCTACATCTATCCCAATGAGCCGTTTATCGAATCATTGCAATTGATGTTCGATCCCGAAGAGAAGGAAGAGATCTTCGTAAAGTGGGTTTTTATGATCCGATAAAGAATCAAACCCATTTAAATGTTCCCGCTATTCTATATTTCCTTGAAAAGGGCGCTCAACCTACAGGAACTGTTGATGATATTTTAAAGAAGGCGGGAGTTTTTACGGAACTTCACCTTAATCAATTTAATCAATAACCGAAATTCAATTAATGAAATAAAAAAAAAAGGGGGTGTGGGTGACTTGTATATAGCTTTGGATAACCCTTTCTTTATTATTTCCCCCCTCCCCTGTTCTATTCATACTACATTTATTACCCTAAAATTCCGTCTTCTATAACGACAAAAATATATTTTTATATTATTGATATAAATTGATCTAAGCTACGATGAATAGAAAAAGGATCAATCACGTGACTAAATGAAATAATAGGTTCTATACTATAAATAAAAATTTGTACATTACCCCATCAATGGGGTGGTTTTGTTGCAATTCTATGAACAAATAAAAAAGGGGATTAAGTTTTTTTAGCTACTTATATTTAGTGATTGAATAAATCCGATATTTTTTTCTACTTCTATTTTTTTCTACTTCTTCCTTAATTTCTTCTTTCGCCTACATCTTTTATTTTTATTTCTATCTATGTTGATTATCTCTATAGTGCCGATCCAATACAAGTCCGTAGTTTTTTTAATTATTTTATTATATTTTAATATTTTTATTATTATATTTTTTTATCTATTTATATCTATTTATATATATAATTATATATATATAATAAATATATTCAATTCAAATTGTTTGTTATTTCCATTTGTTTTTTATTAATTTTTAATTCTTTTGTTTTCCCTATTGCGGTCTTTTTTTCACTATTCAAATTCATATTGACAACAGTGTATCAAACAAATAGAATCCGATCGTGCATAAATGGAGATAGTTATCTCCCTTTCATGACCTTGGCTTTTTTTACTTCACTCACACGACGGTCTTATTGCATTTTCTGTGATACAA